TATTTATTAGACCATGTAATGTATTTGATTCGACAAATACATCATTATTGTATACTCTTTCATATATATGGCGCAACCCAACCAGTATTTTTGAAGTTTCGAATTTCTTACCCCCGCTTGGATTGAAAGAACTAAATAATTATAAATTAACTCTTGACAGTGATACATGGTGTATATGTATATCCTAGATGTGAAAATATGCGAAATTCCATCATGTAAAGAAAGAATAGGCGGAGCATAAATCAATATACTAAAAAAGAACTAAGTTCCAGTGCTAATGAATCAGAAATTAAATATTAAATATAGTTTAGAGTTCGGGTTCGATTTCTGTAAATAATAGAGTAGAGTAATTAAAGGATTGTCTATACTGATAAACAAATAAAGGACTTTCTCAGGATTTTTTTCATCATCTAATATTTTGTAAATAGGTTGATTGAACTTGAAATTTAACTTATTGAAATTTGAGATTAAATAGAAATAGACGAATTAAATAATTGAATTAGATCCAGTTGGATGATATCAACAAATTGCTAACTCCTATTTATGATTTAATTAATCGATCAACTTGCTATCGGACATCGTTTTTTCGATAATTTTCATTTTCGCAAAAAATTTCGACATATTTTACTTTAAACTATATCTTATGATAATCAATCCTACTACTTCTGGTTCTGGTGTTTCCACACTTGAAAAAAAAAACATAGGTCGTATCGCTCAAATTATTGGTCCCGTACTGGACGTAGCTTTTCCTCCAGGCAAAATGCCGAATATTTACAACGCTCTAGTAGTTAAGGGTCGAGATACTGCCGGCCAACCCATTAATGTGACTTGTGAGGTACAACAATTACTAGGAAATAATCGAGTTAGGGCTGTAGCTATGAGTGCTACAGATGGTCTAACGCGAGGAATGGAAGTTATTGACACAGGAGCTCCCCTAAGCGTTCCAGTCGGTGGAGCGACTCTCGGACGCATTTTTAACGTGCTGGGGGAGCCTGTTGATAATTTAGGGCCCGTAGATACTCGCACAACATCCCCGATTCATAGGTCTGCGCCCGCCTTTACACAGTTAGATACAAAATTATCCATTTTTGAAACAGGAATTAAAGTGGTAGATCTTTTAGCCCCTTATCGCCGCGGAGGAAAAATAGGACTATTCGGTGGAGCTGGAGTGGGTAAAACAGTACTCATTATGGAATTGATCAACAATATTGCAAAAGCTCATGGGGGCGTATCCGTATTTGGCGGAGTAGGCGAACGTACTCGTGAAGGAAATGATCTTTACATGGAAATGAAAGAATCCGGAGTTATCAATGAACAAAATATTGCAGAATCAAAAGTGGCTCTAGTCTACGGTCAAATGAATGAACCACCGGGGGCACGTATGAGGGTTGGTTTGACTGCCCTAACTATGGCGGAATATTTCCGAGATGTTAATGAACAAGACGTACTTCTATTTATCGACAATATTTTTCGGTTCGTTCAAGCAGGATCTGAAGTATCTGCCTTATTGGGTAGAATGCCTTCCGCTGTAGGCTATCAACCGACTCTTAGTACTGAAATGGGTACTTTACAGGAAAGAATTACTTCTACAAAAGAAGGGTCCATAACTTCGATTCAAGCGGTTTATGTACCTGCAGACGATTTAACCGATCCCGCTCCTGCTACGACATTTGCGCATTTAGACGCTACTACTGTACTATCAAGAGGATTAGCCGCCAAAGGGATCTATCCAGCAGTGGATCCGTTAGATTCAACATCAACTATGCTCCAACCTAGGATCGTTGGCGAAGAACATTATGAAATTGCACAAAGAGTTAAGCAAACTTTACAACGTTACAAGGAACTTCAGGACATTATAGCTATCCTTGGGTTGGACGAATTATCCGAAGAAGACCGGTTAACCGTAGCAAGAGCACGCAAAATTGAGCGGTTCTTATCACAACCGTTTTTCGTAGCAGAAGTATTTACGGGTTCTCCCGGAAAATATGTTGGTCTAGCCGAAACAATTAGAGGATTTCAATTGATCCTTTCCGGAGAATTAGATGGTCTTCCTGAGCAGGCCTTTTATTTGGTAGGTAACATCGATGAAGCTACCGCGAAAGCTATGAACTTAGAAATGGAGAGCAAATTGAAGAAATGACCTTAAATCTTTGTGTACTGACTCCTAATCGAATTGTTTGGAATTCAGAAGTAAAAGAAATAATTTTATCTACTAATAGTGGTCAAATCGGCGTATTACCAAACCACGCCTCTATTGCCACGGCTGTAGATATAGGGATTTTGAGAATACGCCTTACTGACCAATGGTTAACAATGGCTCTGATGGGCGGTTTTGCTAGAATAGGCAATAATGAGATCACTGTTTTAGTAAATGATGCTGAGAAGGGTAGTGACATTGATCCACAAGAAGCTCAGCAAACTCTTGAAATAGCAGAAGCGAACTTGAAGAAAGCTGAAGGAAAGAGACAAATAATTGAAGCAAATCTAGCTCTCAGACGAGCTAGGACACGAGTAGAGGCTATCAATATGATTTCGTAATCAGTTAGTGCGTGTAAATAATAATAAAAAGAAGTTCGGCTTAGACACCCTATACATATATAGACGATAACATACACATACTATTTTGTCATTTTTTTACATTTGTATAAAAAAAATAAAAATATGCTGCAACGAAAAAATAGGATCTAACAAATTTAATAATTCAATTAATCATCTTTTTAAAATCTCGAGGGTGAATATAAAAACTTATTAGATACCAGAGTCAACGGTATCTAATAAGTTTTACCTACTATTGGATTTGAACCAATGACTCCCGCCGTATGAAAGCGATACTCTAACCGCTGAGTTAAGTAGGTTTTTTTCATTACTAAAGAGAACTAAAGGGTTACATCACATAGATGGATTATAAATCCAAAATTGTTTATAAGCAATATCAATCAAAGAGCTATGATTTTATATCGCGAATGCTCATCTTGACAAGACATTATCTACATGTTAAAATAGGGTTGTTATGTAGCACAAGGGCTATAGCTCAGTTAGGTAGAGCACCTCGTTTACACGCGCGCCAATGTTTTTCAGGGGAGTCCATCATGCAATCAAAAAAAGTCCATTAATCTTTTTGATAAATCGATGTCTTACTCTATGACTTTGAGGAAACAAAACAAGAGAACAATAGCCTGACAATTAGTTCTAATTCGGTCTGATTCAGGTGTTCCTTTAGTCACCAAATAGAACCCCGTTTGATTTTAAATATTGATAAGGTGAATACCCAGCCTGTTGAATGCTAGGCTTAATGAGTATTTAAGGGTCTCAAACGATCTCTTTTCGTCCTATGAACTTTAAGGTGTATCAAGTTTCATATTATATTCTTTAAGCAGAACGATAGAGACTCTATTTAATTTCTAAATTTATCTAGGCCAAAGGCAGACCTACGTCAATATAACTCTTTTTTGAAACACTTTGGTAGTGCTTTTGAATCAAAGTTCAAGTAACTAATGAATCACAGCACATGGAACCATTTTCTTTCTATTAAGAAAAAATATGGTGGACTAACTGATATTTATATCAGTTAATGAAAGAGCCCAATGCAAAAAACTGCATGTTGGGTCTTTGAAACAGTTCAAATCATTTTGAGAATAAAATAAGAAGTTTGATCTGTTTTACCGAGAAAGTCTACGGTTCGAGTCCGTATAGCCCTAAAATTTTATATACTATAACGAATTATATTAATATTCAAATTTCAGAATATTAAAACATTTTTTTGATAACCCAAATGAATAGCAGAGCAAAAAAAGGAAAAAATGCATTTCACTGGATCCAATTAATATTTATCCAATCTATGATAAACAAACTTTATTTTCTTCATTAAACTTTGTACGTAAATGAAATAGGAATTGTTTTCGTTCCTATCCCAATCAAAAAATTCATTATATTCCCCCTTTTGGGGGTATATTATATTGAATTATATCTAATCCTAGTGAACTAGTGAATTAACAAAACCGTAGGGATAAATATAATATATAATAATTAATAATAGATTTTCATCCCAATCAACCAACTACAGTTGAATATAAGAAACGAATTTAGGAATACCCTAAATTATACTTTATACTAACTCTATCAAATTGCTATGATTTTATTTGTCAAAAAATCTGGGTTTGAAAAATCTTTTTGGTATATTTCATTAGAAACGTTGTCAACGAAACTCTTTAGTTTCATATACCGTACCTATAAAAGTGCAAAACAAGTAATCGTTTCTTTCCTTATACAATAAATATAAACAACTTGGATCAATTGGACCGAATTTGGAGTAAATTCAATAAAATATACTAACGCGATTCTAACTAATTCAGAACTAAAAATGGCGAAACAAACATCCTCTTAACTGTGAATTATCTCTATCTACGAAATAAAAAAATGCGAATTCAATTGGAATTTAGTTTCTTTGTTTATTTAGGAAAAATGGCGGTGAAAACTAAGAAATTCTATTTATATATCTGAAAGATAAGAACAAGATATTTATAGAATTAGAAAAAATAGCAGTGGACTGGAAAACAAAAGAGACAGAATATCCCAGTCAATCACGCGTGAAATGAGACACAACAAACGAAACTTGGTTATTATAATAAAATATTTTATTATATTTAGTGGTTCGACCAAAATAAATTGTTGTGTTGACTAAGTAATTATGGATAACTTGACAATTCCAATTCGGAATTCTAAAATTCGAACTCTTTTCCACATTCGTAAGGAGTCTTACTATGTTTATACTTTATGAATATGACATTTTCTGGGCATTTTTAATAATATCAAGTGTTATTCCTATTTTAGCATTTCTATTTTCCGGAATTTTAGCGCCGATTAGCAAAGGGCCGGAGAAACTTTCGAGTTACGAATCGGGTATAGAACCGATGGGGGATGCTTGGTTACAATTTCGAATACGTTATTATATGTTTGCTCTCGTTTTTGTTGTTTTTGATGTTGAAACAGTTTTTCTTTAT